TCTATCAGACAACAATTAGCCAATCTAGATTTACGAATTATTATAGACTATTCATTGGTAGAATGGAAAGAATTGGAGGAAGAGGAACCCACAGGGAATGAATGGGAAGATCGAAAAGTTGGAAGAAGAAAAGATTTTTTGCTTAGACGCATGGAATTGGCTAAGCATTTTATTCGAACAAATATAGAACCAAAATGGATGGTTTTGTGTCTATTACCAGTTCTTCCTCCTGAGTTGAGACCAATCTATCATATAGATGAGGATAAACTAGTGACCTCGGATATTAATGAAATCTATAGAAGAATTATCTATCGGAATAATACTCTTACAGATCTATTAACAACAAGTATAGCTACGCCAGAAGAATTAATAATATCTCAGGAAAAATTGCTACAAGAAGCCGTGGATGCACTTCTTGATAATGGAATCTGCGGACAACCAATGAGGGATGATCATAATAGAGTTTACAAGTCGCTTTCAGATGTAATTGAAGGCAAAGAAGGAAGAGTTCGCGAGACTCTGCTTGGTAAACGGGTCGATTATTCAGGGCGGTCCGTGATTGTCGTGGGCCCTTCACTTTCATTACATCGATGTGGATTGCCTCGCGAAATAGCAATAGAACTTTTCCAGGCATTTGTAATTCGTGACCTAATTAGAAAACATCTTGCTTCGAACATAGGAGTTGCTAAGAGTCAAATTCGTAAAAAAAAACCGATTGTATGGGAAATACTTCAGGAAATTCTGAATGACCATCCTGTATTGCTGAATAGAGCGCCTACTCTGCATAGATTAGGCATACAGGCATTCCTCCCCGTTTTAGTGGAAGGGCGCGCTATTTGTTTACATCCATTAGTTTGTAAGGGCTTCAATGCAGACTTTGACGGGGATCAAATGGCTGTTCATGTGCCTTTATCTTTGGAGGCTCAAGCAGAGGCGCGTTTACTTATGTTTTCTCATATGAATCTTTTGTCTCCAACTATTGGGGATCCGATTTCGGCACCAACTCAAGATATGCTTAGTGGACTCTATGTCTTAACGAGTGGAAATCGTCGGGGTATTTGTGTAAATAGGTATAATCCATGTAATCGTAGAAACTATCAAAATGAAGATAATAACTATAAGTATACAAAAAAAAAAGAACCCTTTTTTTGTAATCCCTATGATGCAATTGGAGCTTATCGTCAAAAACGAATCAATTTAGGTAGTCCTTTGTGGCTGCGGTGGCGACTAGATCAACGCGTTATTGCTGCAAGAGAAGCTCCCATCGAAATTCACTATGAATCTGTGGGGACCTATTATGAGATTTATGGACACTATCTAATAGTACGAAGTATAAAAAAAGAAATTCTTTATATATATATTCGAACCACTCTTGGTCATATTTCCCTTTATCGAGAAATAGAAGAAGCCATACAGGGGTTTTGGCAGGGCTGTTGTAATTCTATGCTACCAACGGGAATTCGAGTCTCTCCGGGTTAACTAGGACCATAATTGCAGAATTTCTACGTGAATCAAGATCTAGAAAAGGAAGTTTTCCAATCACTGACTCAAGCCCATTGTCAAATTCTACTCAGCGCAATATGGAGGTACTGATGGCAGAACGGCCCACTCAGGTCTTTCACAATAAAGTGATAGACGGAACTGCCATGAAACGGCTTATTAGTCGATTTATTGATCACTATGGAATAGGATATACATCACATATCCTGGATCAAGTAAAGACTCTGGGTTTCCGACAAGCTACCGCCGCATCCATTTCATTAGGAATTGATGATCTTTTAACAATACCTTCTAAAAGATGGCTAGTTCAAGACGCTGAACAACAAAGTTTTATTTTGGAAAAACACCATCATTATGGGAATGTACACGCGGTAGAAAAATTACGTCAATCGATCGAAATATGGTATGCCACAAGTGAATATTTGCGACAAGAAATGAATCCTAATTTTCGGATGACCGATCCTTTTAATCCAGTCCATATAATGTCTTTTTCGGGAGCCAGAGGAAATGCATCTCAGGTACATCAATTAGTAGGTATGAGAGGATTAATGTCGGATCCCCAAGGGCAAATGATTGATTTACCCATTCAAAGCAATTTACGCGAAGGACTGTCTTTAACAGAATACATTATTTCTTGCTACGGAGCCCGTAAAGGGGTTGTGGATACCGCTATCCGAACATCAGATGCAGGATATCTCACGCGCAGACTTGTTGAAGTAGTTCAACACATTGTTGTACGTCGAACAGATTGTGGCACCGTTCGAGGTATTTCTGTAAGTCCTCGAAATGGAATGATGGCGGACAGGATTTTTATCCAAACATTAATTGGCCGTGTATTAGCAGATGATATATATATAGGTTCGCGATGTATTGCTACTAGAAATCAAGATATTGGGGTTGGACTTGTCAGTAGATTCATAACTTTTAGAGCACAACCAATCTCTATTCGAACCCCCTTTACTTGTAGGAGTACATCTTGGATTTGTCAATTATGTTATGGCCGGAGTCCAGCTCATGACGACCTGGTCGAATTGGGAGAAGCCGTAGGTATTATTGCAGGTCAATCTATTGGAGAACCGGGCACTCAATTAACATTAAGAACTTTTCATACCGGCGGAGTATTTACAGGGGGTACTGCAGAACATGTGCGAGCCCCTTCTAATGGAAAAATAAAATTCAACGAGGATTTGGTTCATCCGACACGTACACGTCATGGACATCCTGCTTTTCTATGTTCTAGAGACTTGTATGTAACTATTGAGAGTGAAGATATTATACACAATGTGTGTATTCCGCCCAAAAGTTTTCTTTTAGTTCAAAACGATCAATATGTAGAATCAGAACAAGTGATTGCTGAGATTCGCGCGAGAACATCCACTTTGAATTTGAAAGAGAAGGTTCGAAAACATATTTATTCTGACTCAGAAGGCGAAATGCACTGGAATACTGATGTGTACCATGCACCTGAATTTACATATGGTAATATTCATCTCTTAACAAAAACAAGTCATTTATGGATATTATTAGGGGAGCCCTGGAGATACAGTCTAGGCCCTTGTTCGATCCACAAGGATCAAGATCAAATGAACGCTTATTCTCTTTCTGTCAAGCCAAGATATATTGCTAACCCCTCAGTAACTAATAATCAAGTGAGACACAAATTTTTTAGTTCGTATTTTTCTGGTAAAAATCAAAAAGGAGATAGGATTCCTGATTATTCAGAACTGAATCGAATGACATGTACGGGTCGTTGTAATCTCAGATATCCGGCCATTCTCGACGGTAATTCTGATTTATTGGCAAAGAGGCGAAGAAATAGATTCATCATCCCACTCGAATCGATTCAAGAAGGCGAGAACCAACTAATACCTTCTTCAGGTATCTCAATGGAAATCCCCAGAAATGGTATTCTCCGTAGAAATAGTATTCTTGCTTATTTCGATGATCCTCGATATATAAGAAAGAGCTCGGGACTTACTAAATATGAGACTAGAGAACTAAATTCAATCGTCAACGAAAAGGAGTTGATTGAGTATCGAGGAGTCAAGGTATTTTGGACAAAATACCAAAAGGAAGTAAATCCATTTTTTTTTATTCCCGTGGAAGTCCACATTTTGGCCGAATCTTCTTCCATAATGGTACGGCACAATAGTATTATTGGGGCAGATACACAAATCACTTTCAATAGAAGAAGTCGGGTAGGCGGATTGGTCCGAGTGAAGAAAAAAGCAGAAAAAATGAAACTGATAATCTTTTCTGGAGATATCCATTTTCCTGGAAAGACAAATAAGGCATTCCGATTGATACCGCCAGGAGGGGGAAAACCAAATTCCAAAGAATACAAAAAATTGAAAAATTGGCTCTATATCCAACGAATGAAACTTTCCAGGTATGAAAAAAAGTATTTTGTTTTGGTTCAACCTGTAGTCCCATATAAAAAAACGGATGGTATAAATTTAGGAAGACTTTTCCCGCCGGATCTCTTGCAGGAAAGTGATAATCTACAACTTCGAGTTGTCAATTATATCCTTTATTACGACCCAATTCTTGAAATTTGGGACACAAGTATTCAATTAGTTCGGACTTCTTTAGTGTTGAATTGGGACCAAGACAAAAAAATCGAAAAGGCCTGCGCTTCCTTTGTTGAAATAAGGACAAATGGTTTGCTTAGATATTTTCTAAGAATCGACTTAGCTAAGTCACCTATTTCTTATACCGGAAAAAGGAACGATCTGTCGGGTTCAGGATTGATCTCTGAGAATGGATCAGATCGCGCTAATGTCAATCCATTTTATTCCATTTATTCCTATTCCAAGGCAAGGATTAAAGAATCCCTTAATCCAAATCAAGGAACTATCCATACGTTGTTGAATCGAAATAAGGAATCTCAATCTTTGATAATTTTGTCATCATCCAATTGTTTTCGAATAGGCCCATTCAACGATGTAAAATCTCCCAATGTGATAAAAGAATCAATCAAAAAGAACCCCCTAATTCCAATTAGGAATTCGTTGGGCCCGTTAGGAACAGGTTTTCCAATTTATAATTTTGATTTATTTTCCCATTTAATAACCCATAATCAGATCTTGGTAACTAACTATTTGCAACTTGACAATTTCAAACAGATTTTTCAAATACTTAAATATTATTTACTGGATGAAAATGGTCAAATTTATAATCCCTATTCATGCAGTAACATCATTTTGAATCCATTCCATTTGAATTGGTATTTTCTCCATTACAATTATTGTGAAGAGACATCTCCAATCGTTAGTCTTGGGCAGTTTCTTTGTGAAAATGTATGTATAGCCAAAAAAGGACCGCATTTAAAATCGGGTCAAGTTCTAATTGTTCAAGTTGACTCTGTGGTAATACGATCAGCTAAGCCTTATTTGGCTACTCCAGGAGCAACTGTTCATGGACATTATGGGGAAATCCTTTACGAAGGCGATACATTAGTTACATTTATATATGAAAAATCAAGATCTGGTGATATAACG